TCATAAGTTCAGGGACTTGAGAGCGGAACAAAAGACGGGAAGACTCAACCGTCTTCCGAAACGAGATGCAGCAATGCTGAAGAGACAATTATCTCACTTGCAAACATATCTAGGTGGGATCAAATATATGACGGGGTTGCCTGATATTGTAATCATCGTCGATCAGCAAGAAGAATATACAGCTCTTCGAGAATGTGTTACTTTGGGAATTCCAACAGTTTGTTTAATCGATACAAATTGTGACCCAGATATTGCAGATATTTCGATTCCAGCCAATGATGACGCCATAGCTTCAATCCGATTAATTCTTAACAAATTAGTATCAGCAATTTGTGAGGGTCGTTCTAGCTATAAAGATAAATAAGAATTAAGAATAATAATAAGATAAGTCAATTACTTCGTGAATTCCATTAATTTATGGAATCGGTTACTATATCCTGAATATCGAAAAAGAGATCAAAATTGCTGGGGATATTCTGTAATTACTTAGTATTCGAAATATACAATTCAGTTAAAGTAGGCGAATCAATAAAGATTAAATAAAAATAATTCCTTTTTAAGTTCTATTTATGTCAGAGGGCAATATGAATGTTCTACCATGTTCCATCAACACACTAAAAAGGTTATACGATATCTCCGGTGTAGAAGTAGGCCAACATTTCTATTGGCAAATAGGAGATTTCCAAGTTCATGCCCAAGTACTTATTACTTCTTGGTTCGTAATTGCTATCTTATTAGGTTCTGCTACTATAGCTGTTCGGAATCCACAAACCATTCCGACTGACGGTCAGAATTTTTTCGAATATGTCCTTGAATTCATTCGAGACTTGAGCAAAACTCAAATTGGAGAAGAATATGGCCCTTGGGTTCCTTTTATTGGAACTATGTTTTTATTTATTTTTGTTTCCAACTGGTCGGGGGCTCTTTTACCTTGGAAAATCATACAGTTACCTCATGGGGAGTTAGCCGCACCCACGAATGATATAAATACTACTGTTGCTTTAGCTTTACCTACGTCAGTAGCCTATTTCTATGCGGGTCTTACAAAAAAGGGATTGGGTTATTTCGGTAAATATATTCAACCAACTCCAATACTTTTACCAATCAATATTCTAGAAGATTTCACAAAACCCTTATCACTTAGTTTTCGACTTTTTGGTAATATATTGGCTGATGAATTAGTAGTTGTTGTTCTTGTTTCTTTAGTCCCTTCAGTAGTTCCTATACCTGTCATGTTTCTTGGATTATTTACAAGCGGTATTCAAGCTCTTATTTTCGCAACCTTAGCGGCGGCTTATATAGGGGAATCCATGGAGGGCCATCATTGACTAGCTTTCAAAATATTCTTTTTTAGTTATACCAACGCAATGTATGGGCGGTTCAGATAATACATTCTGGAAAAAAAAATACAATATCGGGTATATATGATTTAGAGTAGTAGTAAAAAAGATTACGATATGGAATTCAGTTGTCAAAAAAGAAGGAAGCAGATCTAAAAAAAAAAAGCTTTTCCAAAGATTTCTTTTTGGGCCACTTATGCCATACTCCCCTCACCTCAATATTCATTCTATTTCTATATATTTGTTCAGTCAATCCTTATTATGTTTGTTATGATTCATACATAATTTGGATAAGAATTGTTATGCTATCCAGTTCCAATGTGTGATAAAAAAATGAATGTTTTTGTGGAACTATTCGAATTTCATTTGATTTTCAATTCAATGGTTGATATTGATCCAAATTCGAATTCATTGCATGCAATTGGATCTCAAAAATTTATATTTATTGATATGTAATATGTAAGGATTCAGACTAAGAAATTAGTTCGTTTGTATTCATGTTTGTATTAATGCGGGATAATGATAAATAAAAGGAATTAATAATTTACAAACGAGATTCATAAAAAATGGGTTAGGGGTGGGGTCGAACTGGATATACATAATTTTTTTAATGTCTATAAGTAAACCCTTCTATATATATGTTTCAAAGAATGATTCTAGAATCGGGTTGAATATAAGATTTGAATTTTTGGTTTACGTTATGGAAGAAATCATGTATATGTGATATTAGATCCTTATTAGTTATATATGAACTATCCATATATCTTATTGACTTTCCTACCCCATCGCGATTTTAGATAGGAATTTCAAATTACAATAGAAAGCCTTTTTGGGCCCCGCCAAATGAATAAACAGATGAAATCAAGCATATAGAAGAAAAAGAGTGCATAATCATAATTGTAATTGAAAGAACGGCTCGGAACAAATAAATAATGAAATGGAAGAACTAGATCCGATGGATAGGAACTAAAAACGCGAGATCTAAATAGTTCTGCTCATTCAATAATCTCATTACTTAAAATTTGTAGTTCATAGTTATTTAGATTGGATGGATCTTAGTAATGGAATAATAAGCCATAATTCATTGGTTGCTTGTATCATTAACCATTTCTTTATTTTTATGCGAGGAGCTTACTATGAATCCACTGATTTCTGCTGCTTCCGTTATTGCTGCTGGATTGGCTGTAGGGCTGGCTTCTATTGGACCGGGAGTTGGACAAGGGACTGCTGCGGGCCAAGCCGTAGAAGGTATCGCGAGACAACCAGAAGCAGAGGGTAAAATACGAGGTACTTTATTGCTTAGTCTGGCTTTTATGGAAGCTTTAACAATTTATGGACTGGTCGTGGCATTAGCGCTTTTATTTGCAAATCCTTTTGTTTAATCCTCGAAATAAACGGGAAAGTCTTATTTTTATCTTTCTTATTTTATTATCTTTATTATTATTATCTTAGATTTGCTTTGCCGCTTTATTTTTCAAATTATATCAAGATTTCAATCCTACAATAACTTTAACTTATTCGTTGAGATAATACCCCGTGGGAAGGACTAATTTGAGGATCAGGAATTAGCGGATCCACTCGCTTTTTTCCTTCCCGTTCTCGGTCCAATGGAACCCCCTTTTTTAGTACGCCTTGCAACGAACGAACGAGATATTTCGTAATTGATATGATACCTGGCCTGGGACCTAATTATAATTAAATTAATTATAATTAAATTAATTAAGTATTTTTTTTTGGGGGGGGTTCAATTGAAATTAAATAGATTGAGAAATATGAAAAAAAAAGAAAATCAACAAAGGGTGAAGTAATACAAAAAGAACTCTGTTCAATTTAGTCCTATCTAAATTTAGTCCTATCTATAAGTCTATAAGAGGAGATCATATGAAAAATGTAACCGATTCTTTCGTTTCCTTGGGTCACTGGCCATCCGCCGGGAGTTTCGGATTTAATACCGATATTTTAGCAACAAATCCAATAAATCTAAGTGTAGTCCTTGGTGTATTGATTTTTTTTGGAAAGGGAGTGTGTGCGAGTTGTTTATTTCAAGAATAAGCTGGATCTAACCAGCTGCACTTTTTTCTTTATAACTAGGAAAGAAAGGTGCACGATCCCGCGAATTACTTCTGAATCAATTCAGAAATCATATGTACGAACCATAGCATTTCGTGATTCGTTGGTAAATACACTTTGATTCTCTATCAACCAATAATATGGGGGCCTAAACATGGTTAAAGCTAAATTGTTTGAAGTCTGGGCGCAACGTTGGTGTTCTTTCTACCACTATCTATGTTAGTATGGCGAGAGTTTCAAAACGAATCCTTGCATTTTATCCGATATAGAACACTCATATCGATAAAATGATTTGAACCTTTTACTGTTACTGGAAAAACGGGAATCCCCTACTTTTTTATCCAATGCGGAATCGACGACCTATGTATAAAGTAAGCGGAATTTTTTGGATTTGAATAAAAAAAAAGAAACAACTTTGCCGATAATTACAGATTTTTTGTCTGGTCGGAAGAGTCCTCCGAATATTCTGGTCTTGGATCAACGATCCGTTTCAATATTTTGAAATCCGAACAGAAAAGAGAGGATAAGCTCATTATATAAATTATAAATATTATATTTATATTATAATATTATATAAACATTATATATTATAATTATATAAATAAAAAAGTGATACGGGAATGCCCCATAAGTAAGTGAGCGTGAGAGCCAAATGAATCGAAAGATTCCTGTTTGGTTCGGGAAGAGGTCATGGAATTGTTAAAATTAATTGTAATGGGAAGATAATCTACTTTCATTAAGTGATTTATTAGATAATCGAAAACAGAGAATCTTGAGTACTATTCGAAATTCAGAAGAGCTACGCGGAGGGTCCATTGAAAGGCTGGAAAAGGCCAAGACCCGCTTACGAAAAGTGAAAATAGAAGCGGATGAGTTTCGAGTGAATGGATATTCCGAGATAGAACGAGAAAAATTGAATTTGATTAATTCAATTTATCAGAATTTGGAACGATTAGAAAATTACAAAAACGAAACCATTCAGTTTGAACAACAAAGAGCGATTAATCAAGTCAGACAACGCGTTTTTCAACAAGCCTTACAAGGAGCTCTAGGAACTCTGAATAGTTGTTTGAACAACGAGTTACATTTACGCACCATCGGTGCTAATATTCGTATGTTCGGGGCGATGAAAGAAATAACTGATTAGTCCTTCTACTGTAGGCATTATTTATTGATTTTTCCTTTGCTTCTGAAAAAGAATTAAGCAAGACTCATGGCAACCCTTAGAGCCGACGAAATTAGTAATATTATCCGTGAACGTATTGAGCAATATAATAGAGAAGTCAAGATTGTGAATACTGGCACCGTACTTCAAGTAGGTGATGGCATTGCTCGTATTCATGGTCTTGATGAAGTAATGGCAGGTGAATTAGTAGAATTTGAAGAGGGTACAATAGGCATTGCTCTTAATTTGGAATCCAATAATGTTGGTGTTGTGTTAATGGGTGACGGTTTGATGATACAAGAGGGAAGTTCTGTAAAAGCAACAGGAAGAATTGCTCAGATACCAGTGAGCGAGGCTTATTTGGGTCGTGTTATAAATGCTCTTGCTAAACCTATTGATGGTAGGGGCGAAATTTCAGCTTCGGA